CAACTATCATTAAGAATTTCATCTTTGGACCAAAAACACGCAAGAGGTGGAATACCAGAAAGGGAAAGTGTACCTAATAAAAAAAACGTTTTGGTAATTGGTACATGTTTTGTTAAACCTCCCATAAGAACCATATTCTGACTTTTATCTGGAGAATAACCAACAATAGTTTCCATTGAATGAATAACAGATCCGGATCCTAAAAATAATAATGCTTTGGAATAAGCATGAGTAATCAAATGAAATAAAGCATTTCGATAAGACCCCATACCCAGAGCTAACATCATATAACCCAATTGAGACATTGTGGAATAAGCTAAGCCCCTTTTAATGTCTTTTTGAGCAAGAGCTAAAGTCGCTCCTAATAATACTGTTATTATTCCTATCAATGCGATAAAATTCATTATATAGGGTATAACTATGAAAAGAGGAAGAAGACGAGCTACAAGAAAAATTCCCGCGGCTACCATAGTAGCAGCGTGGATAAGAGCCGAAATAGGGGTAGGTCCCTCCATGGCATCAGGTAACCATACATGAAGTGGAAATTGTGCAGATTTAGCAATTGCACCGGTAAATAATAGAACGGCACATAAAGTAGCAAATATCAAATTAACCTCATTTTTCGAAATCAAATTTTTGAATATTTCAAATAAATCTCGAAATTCGAAACTGCCAGTTATCCAATAAAAACCTAAAATTCCTAATAATAAACCAAAATCGCCTAAACGATTAGTTACAAACGCTTTTTGGCAAGCATTTGCCGCAGCAGGTCGTGCAAACCAAAATCCTATTAATAGATAGGAACACATTCCAACTAATTCCCAAAAAATATAAATTTGTATCAAATTAGAACTAGTAACTAATCCTAACATGGACGTACTGAAAAAACTCATATAAGCAAAAAATCTCAAATATCCTTGGTCATGAGACATATAATTATCACTATAAATAAGAACCATAATTCCAACAGTAGTGATTAATATTGACATAATAGAAGTAAGTGGGTCGATCAAGTAGCCGAATTCTAAAGAAAAATCATTATTAATGGTCCAAGACCATAGATATTGGTAGATAGAACTTCTATTGATTTGTTCAATAGACAAATTGATTGAAAAAATCATGACTATACTTAACAATAAAATACTCTGAAAAGACCACATACGACGAAGATTTTTTGTTGCTGTCGGAAAAAGAAGAAGTCCCACTCCTATTAACATAGGAACCATAAGTGGAAGCAAAGGTATGATCCACGCATATTGATATGTCTGTTCCATAAAAAGTTTTTTAATTTTTACTTAATTGTTTACGATTCGCCGGATCTTTGAAAGAAGTCAATAGAAAATAAAGATATGCATTAACTTAAACGAACTTCAATATTATTTAATAATTTTCAATTTTAATTTATTCTGAGTCTCTGCGAAATACTTCAAATATTCAAATCAAGAAGTTCTAATTGGTCAAATGACAAGATTGATTACAAGTGTCCAAATTCAAATTAATATAAACAAAGGAAATTGGGTTTTTTGATTTCATTAAGCAGGAGTGAAGTTTATATCTTACACTTTATAAATTTCTTATTTCATAAGAAATAAAATGTAGAACAACGACAATCGACAAAAAGAAATAGAATAAAGAGTCTTTTCAATTCTTATTATATAAGTTTAAGTTCAATCAATTCGATTTACACAGCACGGTAGCTTCTCTAGCTATAGCTTGAAATAAAAATGCGAAATAAAAAAAAATAACATAGCTTTCATCCTATAGCTAGATTTATTTTTTATGAAGAAAACAGAATATTAGGTAGAGAATAAATAGATAATGAACAATAAGCAATGATTACACTAGATGTCTTTCACATCCAGCTAAACTAATAAGTAATTTATTCATTTTAAAATGGCAGTTCCAAAAAAACGTACTTCTATATCAAAAAAGCGTATTCGTAAAAATATTTGGAAAAAGAAGGGGTATTGGACAGCGTTAAAAGCTTTTTCGTTAGGAAAGTCTCTTTCTACAGGAAAGTCAAAAAGTTTTGTTGTGCGACAAACAACTAAATAATAAAAAAGATTGGAATAATCTAAATCAACTTAACTGAAAAATTGATTCATTTTTTTTATCAAAACTTCAAATTAATGATTTTCATTACCTATTCTTATTGAACTCATCAATACTATGAAATTGAATTCACTTCACCCTGTAGAATAACAAATCTTTTGTTTATTTAATTATTAAAAATAATAAAATATTGATAAAACAAACAAAAGAATAAAAACAAGATACAAAGTTCCCTCTCTTTTTAGTAAATTTTATAATTTACAAGGGGGGGTCTTATTTATTCACCAACTTAATTTTGTTTCTCACAATTCCAATAAAAAAACTTTTTTTTTTTCAGTTCTATAACCCTTGATAAGAACAGAACTGTAGAGTTACACGAATTCTGTTGTCAGGAAAACACAAAATTAATGAAAGTCCTAAGTGAAGTTAACTAAAATCTAAAACTGAA